TGGACTTCTCTGAAAAAACATTGGCGCGCGTGTAAACGAGGTGCTCTACCTAACTGAGCTACAGCCCTTGTGCTTGTGATACGTATTTTATCATATTATGTAGATAACCTCTTGTCAAGAAAGGATGAATATTATAGATCTAACATCATATCTCTTTGATCGCTTTGATTGGTATTGCTTATAAGTAATATCACATTTAGAATCTATCGATATGACAGATCCCACTTCCTTTGTGATGGTAAAGGACCTACTTAACTCAGTGGTTAGAGTATTGCTTTCATACGGCAGGAGTCATTGGTTCAAATCCAATAGTAGGTAGACCTTATAAGATATCAGAGTCACGGTTTCCAATGAGTTATTTTATTCACCATCTTTTATTGATTATATTTATATATATTTAAATATATCTCATCTTACTCGAATGGTCGCTTCTATCTCTTTTTTTTTTTTCAAATGAAATAGAATTGAAAATATTTTCGTTGCATTAAAATTGGATTCTACTTGTTTGATTTTATTGGAATTTATCATAATAATAATAATAAAGAAAGAATAGTGTGTATATACACACTATTCTTTCTTTATTATTCGAAATTATTTAGAAATTTTTTGGATGTACCGATTTGTTATGAAATCGCATTGATAGCCCCTACTCGCGTCTTAGCTCGTTTGAAAGCTAAATTTGCCTCAATTATTTGTCTTTTTCCTTCAGCTTTACGCACGTTAGCTTCTGCTAGCTCAAGAGTTTGCTGAGCTTCTTGTGGATCAATATCACTACCCTTCTCCGCATCATGTGCTAAAATAGTTATATCATTATTGCCTATTCTAGCAAAACCGCCCATCAAAGCTATGGTTAACCATTGGTCTTTAAGGCGTATTCTCAAAATACCTATATCTACAGCTGTAGCAATAGGCGCGTGATCCGGCAAAATGCCAATTTGTCCACTATTAGTACAGAAAATAATTTCTTTCACATCTGAATCCCAAACAATTCGATTTGGGGTCAATACACAAAGATTTAAGGTCATTTCTTCGATTTGTTCTCCATTTCTCAGTTCGTAGCCTTCGCAGTAGCTTCATCGATGTTACCCACCAAATAAAAGGACTGTTCGGGAAGACTGTCTAATTCTCCGGAAAGGATCAATTTAAACCCTCTAATTGTTTCTGCTAGACTGACATATTTTCCCGGCGAACTGGTAAAGACTTCTGCTACGAAAAAAGGCTGTGATAAGAAACGCTCCATTTTTCGTGCTCTTGCGACAGTTAAGCGATCCTCTTCAGATAATTCGTCCAACCCAAGGATAGCTATAATGTCCTGAAGTTCTTTATAACGTTGTAAAGTTTGTTTAACTCTTTGTGCAGTTTCATAATGTTCGTCACCAACGATCCGAGGTTGGAGCATAGTTGACGTTGAGTCTAAGGGATCCACTGCTGGATAGATACCTTTTGCAGCTAATCCTCTTGACAGTACGGTAGTAGCATCTAAATGTGCAAATGTCGTGGCAGGGGCAGGATCAGTCAAATCGTCTGCCGGTACATAAACTGCTTGAATAGAAGTTATCGACCCCCTTTTAGTGGAAGTAATTCTTTCTTGTAAAGAACCCATTTCGGTACTAAGGGTGGGTTGATAACCCACAGCAGAAGGCATTCTACCCAATAAAGCGGAGACTTCGGATCCTGCTTGGACGAAGCGGAAGATGTTGTCGATAAATAGAAGTACGTTTTGTTCATTAACATCCCGGAAATATTCCGCCATAGTTAGGGCAGTTAACCCAACTCTCATACGAGCTCCCGGCGGTTCATTCATCTGACCGTAGACTAGAGCCACTTTTGATTCCGCAATATTTTGTTCATTAATTACTCCAGATTCTTTCATTTCCTTGTAAAGATCATTTCCCTCACGAGTACGTTCACCGACTCCGCCAAATACGGATACACCCCCATGAGCTTTCGCAATGTTGTTGATCAATTCCATAATGAGAACTGTTTTACCCACTCCAGCCCCCCCAAATAGTCCTATTTTTCCTCCGCGGCGATAAGGAGCTAAGAGATCCACTACTTTAATTCCTGTTTCAAAAATCGATAATTTTGTATCTAATTCTATAAAAGCAGGCGCAGATCTATGAATAGGAGATGTTGTGCGAGTATTTACAGGACCCAAATTATCAATGGGTTCTCCAAGCACATTGAAAATTCGTCCTAAAGTTTCTCCGCCGACTGGAACACTTAGAGGAGTTCCCATGTCAATCACTTCCATCCCTCTCATTAGACCATCCGTAGCACTCATAGCGACAGCCCTAACTTTATTATTTCCCAATAATTGCTGTACTTCACAAGTCATGTTAATTTGTTGACCAGCAGTATCTCGACCCTTGACTACTAGGGCGTTGTAAATATAAGGCATTTTCCCCCGGGGAAAAGCTACATCCAGCACTGGACCAATTATTCGAGCGATCCTCCCCCGGTTCTTTTTTTCAAGCGCAGAAACCCCAGGATTGGGAGT